TCCTTTGGATCCCAACTCCAATATGATCCCCATGCTTCATTAGCCCATACTGCTCCTGAAAGAATACCTATGGTTAAAAATATAAATCCTAGGCTAATCACACGATAACTCCAATAATCTAATTGTTGAATCAATTGGGCCTTGTAATAATTCTTAGCAGACAAAAAATAATTTTTTTTCAAAATATTGTTTCTTTCATTCTTGTATTGGATTTCACCAAATGAAAAAGACTCATTTAATTTTAAGAAATTATTACTTTTATAACTATAAAAAATCTTTCTAAATGTAATGACTAGAAGTGCTACTGATAATAATGATCCACAAAGAAGAGCCGCATAGCTCAATATCATCATACTTACGTGCATTATTAACCACTCCGATTGTAGAGCAGGTACTAATATTGTGGGTTTACGTATTTCAGTTAAAAGACCCGAAGTAGCAAAGCCTTGGGTAAAAATAGTACTTGAGGCAGTTATTTCGGTTAAATAATTTTTTCTTATTTTGAAATAAGGGACTATATGAATAAGGGAGAAACTCCATGAAAGAAAGATTAATGATTCATATAAATCACTTAGTGGGAAATGGCCCGAATAAATCCAACGAGTGATTAATAATCCTGTTAGACATAAAAAAGTAACTATCATCCCCTTTTCTGACGAATCATATGGTTTTATGATTTCATTGCCCAATAAGGTTATCAAATGAATTATAATTACAATTGAAACAATCGAAAAGGAAATATGAGTGAATATATGCTCTAAAGTTGAAAATATCATAAAAATGAAAAAAAGGGAGGGAATCCCCTAAATTAATATTAATTAAGAATTAGAAATCGGGAATTTAATTTATTTTTATTATAGGATCTATTGGATATCTTTTAGAAGATGTCATGCCGCCACTCGGACTCGAACCGAGATGCTCTAGCACTGCTTCCTAAGAGCAGCGTGTCTACCGATTTCACCATAGCGGCTTACTCGAACTAATAATAGCCTATTTATATTCAATCGTCGATATTGAACAAGTCAATTCAATCAAATAAGTTTTTTAGTCAACACTCAAATTGATAAAAAAAATGAGTTCAAAAGTCAATTTGAAGGTTCATTAGTTTCATTTATTAGGGTGTCCGGTTTATTTATCTTAGGGCTTTGACGTAGTTTATCCTATTCTAAAATCCAACTTTTGTAAGTAGATTATTCTCTCGATAGAATAAAAAAACTGTTTTCATTTTTTACTTTTATTGATACTTCATTATTTCTCGTTTATCTGATTTCATAAATTTCAAACAAAAAATAAATTTTCTCAATGAATCCAAAATAGGTTATTTTGGATTACTTCAAATTGACACATTATTTGTACATTGACAGATTAGTTATACATAATATCTCCACAATGAAGTTCTTTTATTAATTGGGCTCAAAATTGGAGATATATGGTAAATCCATTTCATTTTCATATAGTAATTAAATTACTAAAAATTATAAAAAATTAGAAATTAAGAAGTCATAAAGTTATCCAAAATTTTTTACCATGTAATCCATTAGTTTCAACAATCCATTAATTTGAATTAAAAATATTATATCTGCCCTTCCCGAGAAAGAGAAAAATTGTTCATTATTGTAAAGGTCGATGGGGAAAATAAGACTCCCCACCACAAAAATATTAGTGAAAATATACTACAAAGAAATAAAAAATCTTGTATTTTTTTCTTTATTCTTTTTTTTTTTAGAATTCAGAAAACAGAAGAATTCTTTTTTTTAGACATCTTATAAGATGGAAACCTGGTCTATTTCATATTGATTAGAATAGGGACTGCCAATTGTTAATTTCATATTAAAAAAGTATTGAGCCAAATTTTTGAGTCAAATCCATTCCGCTTATTCCAATATTTTAGGACTTATTTGTTTGTCGTACAAAAAAACTTTTTGAATTCCCAGTAGAAAGAGATTTCCCTAATGACAAAGCTTTTAACGCCGCCCAATATCCTTTCCTTTTCCAAATATTTTTACGAATACGCTTTTTTGATATAGAAGTACGTTTTTTTGGAACTGCCATTTGAAAATCATTGTTATAGTTGGATGTGAAAGACATCTATTATTCAAAACAAATTATTATTTCTTATTGATTATCTATTTTTTCTATAAATAATATTCTCTTTATAAAAAAGAAATATAGATATGTGAAAGATCCGTTAAATTGGATCAAAAATTACTCGAAATAATAAAATTTTGATTCCATACAATATTTGTCAAACCAAAAATTTTTGGTTTGGAACTCTTAGTTCTCGTTCTTTATCTCTCAAATTTATATCTTTTCTTTAGAATCTGCTAGGTCATAGAAATGAAACTTAATGATTTAATAAAATTTAATAAAATATAAAATAAAGAAAGAACCTAAAAGACCTTGATTTTCGTCATTATAGACTTTATTTACACGTAATAAAATACCTCAAAGGATTGTAAACTTTTCCCTAATAAAAAACTTCAGTCTTTTTTTAGTCAAA